AATTGGAATTAGTGATTCTCTTTTAATTACTTCTTTTCTTCTATTGTGATATTTTACATCATTGAGTAACCCCATTCGAGAACAGTTGGATGATGACAAAATTATCAAAGATTGGCACTCTTTAGTTCTATTGAACAATGTACGAATAGTTTCGTGATTTTGGCTAAGTGGTTGTTGAATCCATGCCTTGGAATAAAACGGATGGATATTGGTGTTATCTGATCCCTTATTATAGATCAATCCCGAATCGGACGGATCATTCCTTTTTCCGATATACGAAATATGGGATTTCACTAAGTCGATTCTTAAGAAATCTCGAATCAGATCATTTGTCCTTACTTCAATAAAGGAAGCATGGGCCTCTACGATAGAAGAACTTTTTTTCTTTTGGTCCCAATTCAATACGAAACAAGTCCGAACTAGTTGAATACTTGTGTCAGAAATTCCCCGAGTTGCTTTTCCATTTCCATAAAGGATATAATTGACAACCCGAAGTTTCATGTTATCCCTTTCCCGTAACAGATCCTGGGGGAAAAGTGTTGCTAAATTTATACCATCCGCTATTTCATATGTGACTACAGGTCGAACCAAAACAAAATACTTTTTCTTGGTCGGTTTGATCCATTGTACATGGATCCAATTTTGCAATTTGTTATATTCTTTAGCATTTGGTTTTCCGGTTCCGGGCGGTATCACGATCCCGATGTGTCGGGCTAGCTTATCTGTCTCTCCAGGAAAATAGATGTCTCCGGAAAAGATTTTAAGTTCAATTCTTTTTTTTTTTCTCCCCACTCGGACTCGGACCAACCCGCCTACTCGGCTTCTTGTATTTAAAGTGATTTGTGTACCTACTGCAATGATACTATTGTTCCGCACCATTATGGAAGAAGATCCGGACAAAAAATGCACTTCCTCGGGAATGAAAAAAAATTGATCGACTTTCATTTGGTATCTTGGCGGAAATTCTTTTACTCCTCGATACTCAATAAAATACTCTTTTTTGACGATTGAATGCACCTCTAAAGTACCATATTTAGTAATTCCTGAACTGTTTCTTCTATATTGAGGATCATCAAAAAAAGCAAGAATACTATTTCTACCGAAAATACCATTTATCGGTATTTCAATCGAGATATTTGAATCTATATGGAGTATTTGTTCTTTATCGCGTTCTTGAATCGATTGGAATGGAATGATGAATCTATTTCTTCGCCTCTTTGCCAAAAAATCAGAATTATGGTGGAGAATGCTAGGATCTATTAGATTACAATTATTAGTACATATGATTCGATTCAATTCCGAATAATCGGGAATTCTACCTTCCTTTTTACCAGAAAGAACCGAACTACAAATTTTCTGTCTTACTTGATCATTGGTCACAGAAATATTCGAAATAGATCTTAGTTCGACAGAAACAGAATGACTATTTATTTGATCTTGATCCTTGGCGAGCAAAAAAGGGACTACACTCGATCTGCACGAACTGCCTGCTAATATCCATAAATGACTTGTTTTTGGTAAGAGATGAACATTACCATATCTCAATGCCGGTGCATGGTACACATCGGTACTCCAGTGCATTTCTCCGTCTGAAGCAGAATAAATATATTTTTGAACCCTCTCTTTCAAATTGAAAGTGGATGTTCCGGCACGAATCTCAGCAATCACTTGTTCTGATTCTACATATTGATCATTTTGAACTAAAAGAAAACTTTTCGGTGGAATATTCACATTATGGATAATATCTTCACTCTCAATAGTTACATATAAGTCTATATAACATAGAAAAGCAGGATGTCCGTGACGTGTACGTATGGGATGAACCAAATCCTCATTGAATTTTATTTTTCCATTAGAAGGAGCTCTTACATGTTCTGAAGTCCCCCCTGTGAATACTCCGCCGGTATGAAAAGTTCTTAATGTTAGTTGAGTACCCGGTTCGCCAATAGATTGACCCGCAATAATACCTACAGCTTCTCCCAATTCGACCAGGGCGCCATCAGTAGGACTCCGGCCATAACATAATCGACAGATCCAAGATGTACTTCTACAAGTAAAAGGAGTGCGAATAGATATTGACTGTGCTCGAAAGGTTATGAAGCGATTGATAAGTCCAATCCCAATATCTTGATTTCGAATGGCAATGCATCGTGGGCCCATATATATATCATCTGCTAATACACGACCAATTAATGTTTGGATAAAACCTTTTTCCAGCAGCATTCCATTTCGAGAACTCACCGAAATACCTCGGGTGGTACCACAATCTGTTCTCCGTACAACAATGTGTTGAACTACTTCCACAAGTCTACGCGTCAGATATCCAGCATCTGATGTTCGTACAGCAGTATCCACAACTCCTTTGCGGGCTCCGTAGCACGAAATGATATATTCGGTTAAAGAGAGTCCTTCGCGTAAATTGCGAACAATGGGTAACTCAATCATTTGTCCTTGGGGGTCCGACATGACTCCTCTCATACCTACTAATTGGTGTACCTGAGCTGCATTTCCTCTAGCCCCCGAAAAAGACATTATATGGACTGGATTAAAAGGATCGGTCATCCTAAAATTAGGATTCATTTCTTGTCGCAAATATTCACTTGTAGCATACCATATTTCAACGGATTGGCGTAATTTTTCTACCGCGTGTACATTCCCCCAACGATAGTGTTTTTCCAAAAAAAAACTTTGTTGTTTAGCATCCTGGACTAACCACCCCTTAGAAGGTATTGTTAAAAGATCATCAATTCCTAATGAAATAGATGTAGCAGTGGCTTGCTGGAAACCCAGGGTCTTTACTTGATCGAGGATGTGTGATGTATATCCTATTCCGAAGTGATCTATTAATCTGCTAATAAGTCGTTTCATGGCAGTTCCATCTATCACTTTATTGTGAAAGACCTGATTGGCCCGTTCTGCCATAAGTACCTCCCTATTCGGATGAGTAGCATTGGACAACGGGTTTAAGTCAGTGATCGGAAAACTTCCTTTTCTCGATCTTGATTCACGGATAAATTCAGAAATCTAGGATCCCCATTGAACCGTAGCGATCTGAATTCATACCGTATCATAGAATTATTTAACTTTAGGCAGATAACATATGATTAGGTACGATATGAACAGAGCAGGCCTGAGAAAACCCTTGTATGGCTTCTTCGATTTCTCGATAAAGAGAGATATGACCAACAGTGGTTCGAATGTATATCCAAAGAATTTCTTTTTTTACACTTCTTACTATTAGATAGTGCTCATAAATCTCATGATAAGTACCCAAAGATTCATAATGAACTTCGATGGGAGTTTCTCTTGAAACACTAACACGTTGATCTAGTCGCCACCGTAGCCACAAAGGACTATCTAATTTTATTCTTTTCTGTCGATAAGCTCCAATTGCATCATAAGAATTACAAAAAAAGGGTTCTTTTTCGTTCGTATACTTATTATCGGTAATTCTTGCATTTTGATAGTTTACGCGATTACGTGGATTATACCTATTTGCACAAATACCTCTCGGATTCCCACTTGTTAATACATAGAGTCCAATAAGCATATCTTGGGTTGGTACGGATATGGGATCCCCACTAGCCGGAGACAATAGATTCGTATAAGAAAACATAAGTAAACGAGCCTCTGCTTGAGCCTCGAAAGATAAAGGTACATGAACAGCCATTTGATCCCCATCAAAGTCTGCATTGAATCCCTTACAAACTAATGGATGTAAACAAATAGCGCGTCCTTCCACTAAAACAGGTTGGAATGCCTGTATGCCTAATCTATGCAGAGTAGGTGCTCTATTTAGCAATACAGGATGTCCCTGGATAACTTCCTGAAGTATTTCCCATATAATCGGTTCTTTTTCCCGAATTTGACTCCTAGCAACTCCTATATTCGAAGCACGATGGTTTTTAATTAGACCCCGAATTACAAATGTCTGGAAAAGCTCTATTGCTATTTCGCGAGGCAATCCACATCGATGCAATGAAAGCGAGGGACCTACGACAATGACGGAACGACCCGAATAATCGACTCGTTTGCCGAGCATAGTCTCACGAAATCTTCCTTCTTTACCTTCAATTACATCTGAAAACGACTTGTAAACCTTATTATGAAGGTCCCTCGTTGGGTGTCCACGCCTTCCATTATCAAGAAGTGTATCCACGGCTTCTTGTACCAATAGCTGCTGACATATCACTAATTCGCCGGGCGTGGATCTACTTATTGTTAATAGATCGGAAAGAATATTGTTCCGATAGATAATTCGTCTATAGAGTTCATTAATATCCGAGCTCAGTAGTTTACCCCCATCTATCTGAATGACTGGTCTCAACTCGGGAGGAAGAACTGGTAATAGACACAAAACCATCCATTCGGGTTCTATATTTGTTCGAATAAAATGTTTAGCTAATTCCATACGTCTAACCAAAAAATCTTTTCTTCTTCCAACCTTTCGATCTTCCCATTCATTACCTGCGGCCTCTTCTTCCCCCAATTCTTTCCATTCTACCAATGAATAATCTATAATAAGTCGCAAATCCAAATTGGCTAATTGGTCTCGGATAGCACCAGCTCCAGTAGAGATTTCTCTAGTTCGAAAGGTATCGAAGCCTTGGATAGTAAAAAAAAGCGGAATGCTGTATTTCCAGGATTGGATTTCATATTCGAATGAACCTCGTAATCGTAAGAAAGTAGGTTTTTTAGCTATAGGCCTCGCAAAAGAACAATTGGGATAGGATCTTCTAAGATCCGCCCCTTCAAAATCGGACGCGAGGGTTTCCTTTCATCCGGCTCAAGTAGTTACAAAAACAAAGAAAGAAAGGAATTTTTTCTTTCCAATTCTATAAAACCCCTAACAAGATCTACTCCTTACTCAAGTTCCTAGTAGTTCCTAATATGGAATAGTAGTTTTTTTTTTTTTTCTGAATTCTTTATTCAATTACGAAATACGAAAAAAATGAAATGTGAAATTATTGAGTAGTCTACTTTCCTTCGAATGATGAATC